ACATGCTCAATTGATGGAAAACAAATAATATCTTTTACATATCCACCCAGTTTATCAACCTTTTCAGAAATGATAGAACAAAAAATTTCTTTGTGCACGAAAGAAAAACTATCTCACAAGAACCTCTATAACTATTGGGTTTATACCAATGAACAAAAAAAATACAACTTGAATAATGAATTGATAAGTCGAATCAAAATTCTAGAAAAGGAAAAAGAATTACTTTTTCTAGATATAGTAGAAAAAAGGACCAGATTCTGCAATGATGAGAATGAACAAGAATACTTGCCAAAAAAGTATGATCCTTTTTTGAACGGACCATATCGAGGAACAATAAAAAAATTCTATTCACATGCAATCATGAATGGTTTTATCACTTCGACAGAAGATTCCAAAAAAATGTTTTGGATAAATAAAATTCATGATCTATTTCCAAATAATTCTAAAAAATTTAAACATAAAAAAAATCTATTTAGCCGAGAATCATTATGGAATTTTAATTCCATTGGTAATTACTTAACCTCAATGGATGAATTATCTTTTCAATATGAACAAGGAATTGATTCAGAAAAAAAAAAAAATTTGAAATTGGGATTGGATGTAATTACAACTGATCCAAATGATCAGACAACAATTAGAAAAAAATCCATTGGAATGAAAGAAATAAGAAAAAGGGTTTCTCGATGGTCATATAAATTGATCGAGGATTTGGAAAAAGAAGAAGAGGAAGAAGAAGAGGAAGAAGAAGAGGAAGAAGAAGAGGAAGAAGAAGAGGAAGAAAAAAAAAAATCGAGAGTGAATTCAGACATTCGTTCAAGACAAGGCAAATCCGCGGTAATTTATACTGATAAAAATAAAGATAAAAGTGCTAATTCTAGCACTAGTACTAAAAATACTATTACTAGAAATAAAGAAAAAGTAACTTTGATACGTTACGCACAACAATCAGACTTTCATCGGAGTCTAATAAAAGGATCCATGCGTGCTCAAAGACGTAAAACAGTTATTTGGGAAATGTTTCAAGTAAATGTGCATTCTCCGCTTTTTTTGGATCGAATAAACAAAAAAGTGTTTTTTTTTTCTTCTAATATCTCTGATATGATGAATTTAATTTTTAGAAATAGGGGAAGGGAAAATCCAGAATTTAAAATTTCTTCTTTTGAGAAGGAAGAGACAAAAGAAGAAGAAGAAACAAACGACGAAAAAGAAGAAAATGAGCGGATAGAAAGGTCAGAAGCCTGGGATACTTTTATATTTTCTCAAATAATAAGAGGTTCTATGTTAGTAACCCAATCCTTTCTTAGAAAATACATTATATTACCCTCATTGATAATAGCTAAAAATATGGGTCGTATATTATTATTTCAATTCCCCGAGTTGTACGAGGATTTGAAAGAATGGAATAGAGAAGTACATGTTTTTTGTACTTATAATGGTGTTCAATTATCAGAAAAAGAATTTCCCAAAAAAGGGTTAACCGATGGTATTCAGATCCAAATTAAATTTCCTTTCCGTCTGAAACCTTGGCGAACATCTAAGGTACGATCTCATCATATGGATCAAAGGCAAAAAAAAAAAGAAAATTTTTGTTTTTTAACGGTCTGGGGAAAGGAGGCGGAACTGCCCTTCGGTTCTCCCCGGAAATGCCCTTCTTTTTTTGAACCTATTTATAAAGAACTTGAAAAAAAAAAAAGAAAAGTGAAAATTAAATTTCTTCGAGTTCTAAAAGTTTCAAAAAAAAAAACAACAAGATGGGTCATGAAAATAGTTCTAGTTATAACCTTAATAACAAAGGAATTAAAAAAGGAATTAAACCACATTTCTTTACTATTTAAACTAAAAGGGGCAAAAGTATATGAACCGAATGAAAACAGAAAAGATTCCAAAATGAATAATAAGATTATCCGCGAATCCATCATTCAAAGTCGATCCACAAATTCTACAAATGAAAATTATGCATTCCTAGAAACAAAAACGAAAGATCTTGCTAGTAAAACAATAACAATTAGAACTCAAATAGAAGGAATCAGAAAAGACAAAAAAAGAAAAATTCTAACTTGTGATAATAAAAAAATATCAAAATTACGGAACGATGTTTGGAAAATATTAAAAAGAAAAAATATACGATTAATGCGTAAATCACATTATTTTATGAAATTCTTGATTGAAAAAATATACATAGATGTTTTATTATGTACCATTAAGATTCCTCGGATTAATACACAATTTTTATTTGAATCAAAAAAAATTATTAATAAATGGATTTCAAATTCTAACGATGAAACTAATAATGAAGAAATAAATAAAAAAAAAAATACAATGAACTTTATTTCAACTGTAAAAAAGTCGTTTTTCATTCCTAAAAATATAAAAATAAGTAATAATAGTTCAAATATTTATTATGACTTATCTTTTTTGTCTCAAGCATATGTATTTCACAAATTATCACAAACCCAATTACTTAACAAGTATAACTTGAGATCCTTACTTCAATATCACAACACCTATCCTTTTCTTAGGGATATAATCAAAGATTTTTGTACGATCCAAGGGATCAAAGAAAAGCATCAAAAAATTTATAAGCCTGCAATGAATAAATGGAAAGATTGGTTAGGCGGACATTATCAATACAATTTCTCTCATACCAAGTGGTCTCATTTAGTACCAGAAAAATGGCGAAATAGAGTCAACCAACGTCGTACGATTCAAAATAACAACTCGATTAAATTGAATTTATATAAAAAGGAAAAAGACCCATTAATTTCTTATGGAAAAGAAAATTACTATACAATAGATTCATCAATGAGTCAAAAAGAAAAATGGAAAAAACACTACACATATGATCTTTTATCATATGATTATATAAATCATGGGTACAGTGGGGATTTCCATATTTATGGATCAATATTACAAAGAATTGATGATAAAAAAATTCCATATATTTTCAATACACTTAAACCCGAATCATTTTATAAATTACTAAGTCTAACTATTAGTGATTATATAGAAAAAGGATATATCATTGGTACGGATAAAAATATGGATAGAAAATATTTTGATTGTCAAATTCTTGATTTTTTTCTTATAAAAAATCAAAATATCAACATTAAGGCCCGTACAAATACACGTACGCAGATCGATACCAAGATTCAAAAAAATGTTACAATCAAAATGAATAAAATATTCGAAAAAAAAGAAATTTTTGCTTTTCCAATTGATCACGAAATCAATTCGTCCAATAAAAAAAGACAGATTTTTGATTGGATAGGTATGAATAAAAAAAGGGTATATCGTACTATATCAAAACCAAAGCTAGAATCTTGGTTTTTTCCAGAATTTGTGTTACTTTTTGATACTTATAAGATTAAACCATGGATCATACCAATCAAATTACTTATTTTTGATTTTCATTTCTATGAAAATATTCATAAAAATAACAAGCTCCACGTAAAAAAAAGGCTTCCCATACTATTAAATAAAAATAAAAAAGAATATCTTGAATTAGAAAATTCCAACAAAAAAAAAAACGAACAACAGGGTAAAACGGATATTGTATCCGATCTAGGAAAACAAAATAAAAAAAATCTTAAAGAAGATTACTCGAAATCAGACATTAAAAAGGGTAAAAAGAACCCCCTCCCCAAGAGTCAAGAAAAAGTGGAACTGGATTTATTACTGAAAAATAATTTTGTGTTTCAATTAAAATGGGGTAACCTCTTTAATAAAAGAATGTTCGATAATATCAAGATATATTGTCTACTACTTAGACTTATGGATCCAGAGGAAATTGCTATATCCTCAATTCAACGAGGAGAGATGCATTTGGATATAATGGTGTTTCAAAAAGATCTAAATATTAAAGAATGGATAAAAAAAGGAATATTGGTTATCGAACCAATCCGTCTCTCTATGAAAAGAGATGTCAAATTTATTACATATCAAACTATAATTATTTCATTGGTCGAAAAGAACAAGCACTACACTAATGAAAAATGCATAAAGGGGGGATTTTATAAAAAGAATTTTGATGGAATCATTGTAGGACACAGCAATATGCTTGTGAATAGAAATAAAAACCATTATGATTTCCTTGTTCCTGAAAATATTATATCTCCCAGACGTCGTAGAGAGTTGAGAATTCTAATTTGTTTCAATTTCCAGAGTTGGAATGTTGTAGATAGAAATAGAAAATTTTGCAATCAAAACAACATAAAAAACGATGGACAATTTTTGAATGAGGAAAAGCATCTTAATACAGATGCAAATAAATTAATGAAATTCAAATTGTTTCTTTGGCCCAATTATCAATTAGAAGATTTAGCTTGTATGAATCGTTATTGGTTTGATACCGATAACGGCAGTCATTTCAGTATATCAAGGATACATATGTATCCAAGATTATGAATTAGTTAATTCATAATTAAGTGGTAAATAGTACATTTTTTTTTACTATATATCGTATCGCATGACATATTTGGTAGATGAAAACCGAAAGAAAGATATCATGATACCAATTTGATTAAATAATTCAATTCTATTTAGGACGAAATCGACAGAATCCCCTTTTCCCTAAAAAAAAAAGATTCTCTTTCATGAATGCATAAATGGATTATCTCTTTCTATTTATTCGAAATTTTTGATTTGGAATAGATAGAAAGAGAAATAATAATCAAAATTAGAATAAAAAAAAAGAATAATATTAATATAGAATAAAAAAATAGAATAAAAAATAGAAATCATTAATAAATACAATTTTTTTTGTATGTACGAGATTCAAATGATTGATATAATCATTATTATGTTTCCTGATCAATAAAATTAAATAAAAAAAAAAAAAAAGGTTTTTTATGATCAAAAATTCATTCATTTCGGTTATTCAACAAAAAGAAAAAGAAGAAAACTGTGGGTCTGTTGAATTTCAAGTTTGCAATTTCACCAATAAGATACGGAGACTTACTTTACATTTGAAATTACATAAAAAGGATTTTTTATCGCAAAGGGGTCTACGAATAATTCTGGGAAAACGTCAACGGTTGTTGAATTATTTGTCAAAGAAAAATGGAGTACGTTATAAGAAATTAATTGGTCAGTTGGATATCCGGGAGTCGAAAACTCGTTAATTTGAAGATTGGTTTGAATTTTTTTATTAGTTATTAGATTTTTCATTTTAATGAACCCTGTTTTGAAAAATGAATGAAATGGAATAATGAATTAAGGAAGAAAAGATATGACTGTACCGTCTACAAGAAAAGATCTCATGATAGTTAATATGGGTCCTCACCACCCATCAATGCACGGAGTTCTTCGACTAATCGTTACTCTCGATGGTGAAGATGTTATTGACTGTGAACCTATATTGGGCTATTTACACAGAGGAATGGAAAAAATAGCGGAAAATCGAACAATTATACAATATTTGCCTTATGTAACACGGTGGGATTATTTAGCCACTATGTTCACAGAAGCAATAACGGTAAATGCACCAGAACGATTGGAAAGTGTTCAAGTACCTAAAAGAGCTAGTTATATTAGAGTAATTATGCTGGAACTTAGTCGTATAGCTTCTCATTTGTTATGGCTGGGTCCCTTTATGGCAGATATCGGTGCACAGACTCCCTTTTTCTATATTTTAAGAGAGAGGGAATTGCTATATGATCTATTTGAAGCCGCCACAGGTATGCGAATGATGCATAATTATTTCCGTATCGGGGGAGTAGCTGCTGATCTACCTCATGGATGGATAGATAAATGTTTAGATTTCTGTGATTATTCTTTAACAGGAATTGTTGAATATCAAAAACTTATTACACGAAATCCCATTTTTTTGGAACGGGTTGAAGGAGTGGGCATTATTGGTGGAGAGGAAGCAATAAATTGGGGCTTATCAGGACCAATGTTACGAGCTTCTGGAATACAATGGGATCTTCGTAAAGTTGATCCTTATGAGTGTTATAATAAATTCGATTGGGAAGCCCAATGGCAAAAAGAAGGAGATTCACTAGCTCGTTATTTAGTAAGAATCGGCGAAATGAGGGAATCCATAAAAATCATTCAACAGGCTTTAGAAGGGATTCCTGGAGGACCCTATGAGAATTTGGAAGTCCGACGCTTTAATAGAGCAAAGAATTCCCAATGGAATAATTTTGAATATAGATTTATTACTAAAAAACTTTCGCCAAATTTTGAATTGTCAAAACAAGAACTTTATGTGAGAGTAGAAGCTCCAAAAGGAGAATTAGGAATTTATTTGATAGGGGATAATAGTTCGTTTCCTTGGAGATGGAAAATTCGTCCACCTGGGTTTATCAATTTGCAAATTCTTCCTCAACTAGTTAAAAGAATGAAATTGGCTGATATCATGACGATACTAGGTAGTATAGATATTATTATGGGAGAAGTTGATCGTTGAAATGATAATTGATACGATAGAAGTACAAGCTATTAGCTCTTTTTCTAGATTGGAATCCTTAAAAGAAGTCTATGGACTCATATGGATCTTTGTTCCCATTTTAACTCTTATATTGGGGGTCACAATGGGAGTACTAGTAATTGTGTGGTTAGAAAGAGAAATATCCGCAGCAATACAACAACGTATTGGTCCTGAATATGCCGGTCCATTGGGAATTCTGCAAGCTCTAGCAGACGGGGCAAAACTACTTTTTAAAGAGGACCTCCTCCCATCTAGAGGAGATATTCGTTTGTTTAGTGTCGGACCATCTATAGCGGTCATATCAATTCTACTAAGTTATTTAGTAATTCCTTTTGGCTATCGACTTGTTTTAGCCGATCTCAGTATAGGTGTTTTTTTATGGATCGCCATTTCAAGTATTGCCCCTATTGGACTTCTTATGTCAGGATATGGATCGAATAATAAATATTCTTTTTCGGGTGGTCTGCGAGCTGCGGCTCAATCTATTAGTTATGAAATACCATTAACTCTATGTGTGTTATCAATATCTCTACGTGTGATTCGTTGAAACATGAACTTTTCTTTTCCCTTTTTATTTATAAAAAAGGGTTGAATTAATATTTTCATTTTTTGATTCATTATTAGATTAGGTTCGATGAGTGAAATCAGATAGTCATCTGAGTAAAAAAAACTGCTTCGAAATTCGCAGTGAGAAGATAAAATCTCATTCCCTATGTACAAGAATAAAGTCTAAGTAAACATAAACAGTGTAAACTGTTTACCCCAAGATATTGATATTTTTTGATTAGTCATCATATCTTGAAGCGGGTACAAAAGATCAACTTTATGAGTTTTCTACTACTGTATTTGTATATCTTATTATATCGGGGATCAATCAAAAATCAGTGGACAGTTAGAAACACCAAGGTACACAAAAGATTAGTAATGGAGAGAATGTAAGATATAAAAAAGTGGTATTTTTGCATCCATTTTTGAATAAAACGAATCATAATGAGGGCTTTAAGTTAGTAGAAATGATGAGGCAGTACTTCCCTACGATTCCGATCTAGAGTATGCTCTTATTCACTGAATAAATAAATGACTATCAAAAACGAATTAATCCTTTATTTATTTTTTTTTTGAGGACCCTCCTCTGACTGAGAAAGAAGAACAGGAACAAAGTAAATGGACATAGTAAAATGATAAAAAAGGATGAAAATAATAAAAGATTTTGATTTTTTATTTGTTTTGCCATCCATATTCCATATCTATAATTCTTATTATTAATTTTTTCGAACTAACTAAATGCCTAATTCTTTATATTGATTGATATAATAAGTATTTTATTCAAGGATAAAGTTATTACCAAACAAAGAAAAATGAAAATGATAATGGATGAGATCAATTCAGAAGCGCCTTTACTCTAGCAGACGGAATTCCATTGGTCTAATTTGCGGGACTCCCCGATGTATATTTATTCCATTTATCATCCAAAGATGGCGATAATACCGAACGAGCCCCTACTTACATTTATTTGTGGCCATAGAGGAGCCGTATGAAGCCGAGGTCTCATGTACGGTTTTGTAATAGCGATTCGAACAGTGATGTTATTATCGACTATGATTATCTAATAGTTCAAGTACAGTTGATATAGTTGAAGCACAGTCAAAATATGGTTTTTGGGGATGGAATCTGTGGCGTCAGCCCATAGGGTTTATTGTTTTTCTTATTTCTTCTCTAGCAGAATGCGAGAGATTGCCCTTTGATTTACCCGAAGCAGAAGAGGAATTAGTAGCTGGTTATCAAACCGAATATTCCGGTATCAAATATGGTTTATTTTACCTTGCCTCTTACCTAAATTTATTAGTTTCTTCATTATTTACAACAGTGCTTTACTTAGGCGGGTGGAGTTTATCCATTCCAGAACTTTTCGGAATAAATAAAATTACTGAAGTATTTGGAATAACAATCAGTATCTTTATTACATTAGCTAAAGCTTATTTGTTTCTCTTCATTTCTATCACAACAAGATGGACTTTACCTAGGATGAGAATGGACCAATTATTAAATCTTGGATGGAAATTTCTTTTACCTATTTCTCTAGGTAATCTATTACTGACAACTTCTTCTCAACTTGTTTCGCTCTAAATATTGAATACTTAGAATAGGATAACGATATTCTTGATTCATAATTATCTCAAACAAGAGAAAGAAACCTTAATTTAGTCATGGATATTTACAATATGCTCCCTATGGTGACCGGTTTCATAAATTATGGTCAACAAACAATACGAGCTGCACGATATATTGGTCAAAGTTTCATAATTACCTTATCCCATACAAATCGTTTACCTGTAACTATTCAATATCCTTATGAAAAATCGATTACATCAGAACGTTTCCGTGGGCGAATCCATTTTGAATTTGATAAATGTATTGCTTGTGAAGTATGTGTTCGTGTATGTCCCATAGATCTACCTGTTGTTGATTGGAGATTTGAAAGGGATATTAAAAAGAAACAATTGCTTAATTACAGTATTGATTTCGGGATCTGTATATTTTGTGGTAACTGTGTTGAGTATTGTCCAACAAACTGTTTATCAATGACTGAAGAATATGAACTTTCTACTTATGATCGTCATGAATTGAATTATAATCAAATTGCTTTAGGTCGGTTACCAATCTCAGTAATTGGAGATTACGCAATTCAAACAGTTATGAATTCAACTCAAATCAAAATAAACAAAGAGAAACCCCTTGATTCAAGAACGATTACAAATTAGTAAGATTTTTTTTATATATAGGATCCAAGTTTTAATTAGTCAAAAACTACATATTTAAATTAAGATATAGAATATATATATTTTTGTTATGATTTCAAAAATTCCAACTATTCTTTTCTTTTTTCTTTCAGATAAAAAAAAAATAGGCTAATCCCCTTTCCTGGACCATTTAGTAAGGTCATGAAATATTTCGATTTATTTTTCTTTTTTATACATAATGGATTTACCTGGACCAATACATGATATACTTGTGGTATTTCTGGGATCATTTCTTATATTAGGAGGTCTGGGGGTAGTATTATTTACCAATCCAATTTATTCTGCCTTTTCCTTGGGGTGGGTTCTTATCTGTATATCCTTAATCTATATTCCATTGAACTCCTATTTTGTAGCTGCCGCGCAACTCCTTATTTATGTAGGAGCCATAAATGTCTTAATTATATTTGCTGTTATGTTCATGAATGGTTCAGAATATTCCAACGATTCCCATGTTTGGACTGTCGGGGATGGGGTTACTTCACTGGTTTGTACAAGTATTTTTTTTTCACTAATTACTACTATCCCAGATACGTCCTGGTACGGAATTATTTGGACTACAAGATCAAACCAGATTATTGAGCAGGACCTTATAAGTGGAGTTCAACAAATTGGAATTCATTTATCAACAGATTTTTATCTTCCATTTGAATTTATTTCTATAATTCTTTTAGTTTCTTTGATAGGCGCAATTACTATGGCTCGTCAATAATAAAATAAATACTTATAATTCACAAAATTATTAGAATTATAAATTCTAAATAAAAAAAGGATTAAGGTTTTTAGTAGTTAAATCGAATGCCCTCTTTTTTTTTTCATTTCCCCCAATTGGTTGAATTGTTGTTGATGTTGAAATGAATCCAGATTGCTGAGGAATTAGTCAATGATGTTCGAACATGTACTTTTTTTAAGTGTCTATTTATTCTCTATCGGTATCTATGGGTTAATCACAAGTCGAAACATGGTTAGAGCACTTATGTGTCTCGAGCTTATACTAAATTCGGTTAATATAAATCTTGTAACATTTTCTGATATATTTGATACTCGACAATTAAAAGGAGATATTTTCTCTATCTTTATTATAGCTATTGCGGCCGCTGAAGCAGCGATTGGGCTAGCTATTGTTTCGTCGATCCATCGTAACAGAAAATCCATTCGTATCAATCAATCGAATTTATTGAATAATTAATCATAATTATAATATATAATTATCGTATAAATTATTATTTAATAATAAATAATAATAATATTATATATATAATATTATTATTTCTAGTAATCTAGTAAAAAATATTCAAGATGCTTTTTTGGACAATTTGAATTAACTTGATGTGACTCGTATTATCGTGTTATTGAAACGAAAATCAAAGTCCTTTGGTCCTTTCTCATGAACAGATTTAGAAAAATATGATTCTTAAAATTTTTCTAAACCATTGATTCGTCTGGTGTTCATAATATAAATATATGACTCATTTACTACTGATTTTACCAGATCGAAAATTCTTTATGTTCAAAACTAAAATTTTTAGATCCAATGTCACATTCAGTAAAAATTTATGATACATGTATAGGGTGTACTCAATGTGTACGAGCTTGCCCCACAGATGTATTGGAAATGATACCTTGGGATGGATGTAAAGCTAAACAAATTGCTTCCGCCCCAAGAACCGAGGACTGTGTAGGTTGTAAGAGATGTGAATCCGCTTGTCCAACAGATTTTTTGAGTGTCCGTGTTTATTTATGGCATGAAACAACTCGAAGCATGGGTCTATCTTATTGATACGTTATAAAAAAATCCACTTGAATCATTTGATTCCTTTTTACCGACAAAAGCCCGTGCTCGAGAAATTTTTTTCTCTTTCTCGAGCACGGGCTTTTTGGTCAATCCGTATCTTGTCTTTATCACGAGTTATTTTCCTTGGTTAACAATACTTGTTATTTTGCCGATATTCGCGGGTTCTTCAATTTTCTTTTTTCCTCATAGGGGGAATAAGGTATTTAGGTGGTATACCATATGTATATGCTTACTTGAACTCCTTCTAACAACCTATGTATTCTGTTATCATTTCCAATTGGACGATACATTAATCCAATTGGAGGAAGATTCAAAGTGGATAAATATTTTTGATTTTCACTGGAGACTGGGAATCGATGGACTTTCCATAGGGCCCATTTTACTGACAGGATTTATCACTACTTTAGCTACTTTAGCAGCTTGGCCAGTTACTAAAAATTCGCGATTGTTCCATTTCCTAATGTTAGCAATGTACAGTGGTCAAATAGGATCATTTTCTTCTCGAGACCTTTTACTTTTTTTCATCATGTGGGAGTTAGAATTAATTCCTGTTTACGTACTTTTATACATGTGGGGAGGAAAGAAACGGTTATACTCGGCTACAAAGTTTATTTTGTACACTGCGGGGGGTTCCATTTTTCTCTTAATAGGAGTTCTAGGTATGGGTTTATATGGTTCTAATGGACCAACATTGGATTTTGAAAGATTAGCCAACCAATCCTATCCTGTGACATTAGAAATAATATTATATTTTGGCTTTCTTATTGCTTATGCTGTCAAATCGCCGATTATACCCCTACATACATGGTTACCCGATACCCATGGAGAAGCACATTACAGTACATGTATGCTTCTAGCTGGAATCTTATTAAAAATGGGAGCCTATGGATTGATTCGTATCAATATGGAATTATTACCGCATGCTCATTCTATATTTTCTCCCTGGTTGGTAATAATGGGGACAATGCAAATAATCTATGCAGCTTCAATCTCTTTCGGTCAACGAAATTTAAAAAAGAGAATAGCCTATTCTTCTGTTTCTCACATGGGTTTCATAATTATAGGAATTAGTTCTATAACCGAAATGGGACTCAATGGAGCCATTTTACAAATACTCTCTCATGGATTTATTGGTGCTGCACTTTTTTTCTTAGTAGGAACGAGTTGCGATAGAATACGTCTTCTTTATCTCGACGAAATGGGTGGGATATCTATCCCAATGCCAAAAATATTTACCATGTTTAGTAGTTTCTCGATGGCTTCTCTTGCATTACCGGGAATGAGTGGTTTTGTTGCGGAATTAGTAGTCTTTTTTGGAATAATTACCAGTCAAAAATATCTTTTAATGCCAAAAATACTAATTACATTTGTAATGGCAATTGGAATGATATTAACTCCTCTTTATTTATTATCTATGTCACGTCAGATGTTCTATGGGTACAAACTATTCAACGTTCCAAACTCAAATTTGATGGATTCTGGGCCACGAGAACTATTTGTTTCGATCTGTATCTTTTTACCTGTAATATGGCTTGGTATTTATCCTGATTTTGTTCTCTCGCTATCAGATGATAAAGTACAAGTTATCCTATCTACTTATTTTCATAGATAGTTTTTTTTTAATTAATGAGACAGTAAAGTCTTATATATAATTCTTTCATTTTACTATTTTTAAATAGTTTCCTGTACAATGTAAAAAACAAAAGTGAGTTGGAATTGTAATGATATGTATTTCGAGTTTTTGAGAACCTTTATTTCCAAAAGGTTCTCAAAAACTCGCATGAACCTTCGTTATATATGGAACGATGTTCTTATGTGTTCCTCGAGGAGTTTATTCAATTCGATTGTAATACAAACGAACCATAACTATGTAGACCTATTCCTAATAGATTGATTCCAAAATAGCATATCCAAATTATAAGAAATCCTATAGAAGACACAAGTGCCGAATTCGTGCCTTGCAAACTTTTATTTGTTCTAGTATGTAAATAAATCGCGAATATGGTCCAAGTAATAAATGCCCAAGTTTCCTTTGGATCCCAATTCCAATAAGACCCCCATGCCTCATTAGCCCATACTGCTCCAGAAAGAATACCTATGGTTAAAAAAGTAAACCCTAAACTAATAACACGATAACTCCAATAATCCAAACGCTGGGTTAATTGATATTTGTAATAATTTCGAAATGAAAGAAAAGAAGTATCTTTAAAAACATTTCTTTTGTCATTCAAGCAGTAAAAGAAAAATGACTTAATTAAAAAATTATTGCTTTTACAAAAAATATCGATGTTTTTTCGAAATGTAATAACTAGAAAAGCGACTGATAATAATGATCCACATAAAAGAGATGCATAGCTCAATAACATCATACTTACATGCATCATTAACCACTGAGATTGTAGAGCGGGTACTAATATTGCCGATTGGTGCATTTCAGTTGAAAGACCTGATGTGGCGAAACCTTGGGTAAAAATAGCACTTGGCGCGGTTATTGCGCTTAAATAATTTTTATGGTTCTCCATCTTGGGAATCATATGAATAATGGACAAACTCCATGAAAGGAAGATTAATGACTCGTATAAATTACTTAAGGGAAAATGTTTCGAAGAAATCCAACGGGTCACTAATAATCCTGTTATAGAGAAAAAAGTAGCTATCATCCCTTTTTCCGACGAATCATGCAATCCTATAATTTCGTGAACTAATAAGTTCATCAAAAGAATTGTAATCACAATTGAAATAATAGAAAAGGAGAGATGAGTTAATATATGTTCTAAAGTCGCAAATATAATAAACATAAATAAAAGGGGTCTCATTACAGATTGAAATCGGGAATTAAATATATTATAGGATTTGTTGTGTCTCTTTTTTTATAGTATGCCGCCACTCGGACTCGAACCGAGATGCTCTAGCACTGCTTCCTAAGAGCAGCGTGTCTACCGATTTCACCATGACGGCTTGCTTGAAATAATAATAGTCAATTCGTGTTGAATCGTCGAGATTCGAGGATTCAATATGGTTTAGGAAATATTCGAATTGATGAATAAAGGAAGGCTGCTTAAAATTCATATTTGAATTCTCAATAAGCCTTAGTTTAGTATCGTTGTAGATTCCCATTTTAACAATCCACTTTTATGTACTTACTATATACTAAGTATTTTCCGATGAAATTCGAGAGTTTTGCTCTCCGCACCTTAGTATCATTAACTATAAACTATATAAGAATATAAATAAGAATATAAAAAAGAATATTTCATTAAAGAATATTAATTAATATAACTAACATATTTTGTTGTGTACAGAATACATAATTTCGAATTTATGATAATATTTATCAAACCAATTCATTCGATTTTTATTTTGAGTTAGGCATATAATAAAAAAAAAAATATCTTCAATATCTATCTCAATTTACTGTACTTTTCATTTCACAATAGAAAATTTTTTCTATTTTTCTATTGTGAAAGAAAAGCTCACTATCATTAATAGGTAAAGAATTATCTCAAAACCCAGTAAACAGAAAAATTTCTATACACCATAGCAGCTCGTTCTAACTAATATTAAGGAATTTCATACAAATACATTAGTTAATGGTAATTATTAATCTTTCAAAATAGGAAGTCGAGCCATGACAATTTATATTACTCCAGATTATTCCAAATTTTTATTACCTGTTTGTCGCACAAAAAAACTTTTTGAATTTCTGGTAGAAATCGATTTAGCTAAAGAAAAAGCTTTTATTGCAGCAAAATATCCCTTTTTCTTCCAAATATTTCTACGAATACGTTTTTTTGATATAGAAGTGCGTTTTTTTGGAACTGCCATTCAAAAAGAGTTACTCATTTTTATCGTTGTATGTGAAAGACATTTATTTCTCAAATCAAATATGGATCATTCTTTTTAGTTTTTTTATACTTAATTTTGTCAATAATAGTTTTTCGATACTATTTTACAAATAAATTATTTATATAAATATATATGTGATATATACGTATATAAAATATATATATATACTAGGAAAAAATATTATAAAATAGGGTAGACACAATTTTCAAAAGAATTTTTATTACTATATAATTGATTAAGTTCAAAGTGCTGCGTTTATTTGAATTAAAATTTCAACTAGTAACTAATCCGTTAAACAAAACATTCTATTACCCGACAAGAGTTTTTTTTTTTTTGAGTCCATTTATTGATACATGCTACGATCTATATTTAAGTCAAGTACTCTTTTGGTGTAACTGTTTTCCCTATTATACTATAATAATATGATTTTTAAATCATATTATTAAAAAAAAAATCAACAGATATTATTGTTCTTTTTGAAAGAGAAAAGAGATAAGCATTGGTGAATCGGAAAAAATTATAAGAAAAAAGAAAAATTTGTTTTTTATGGAACATACATATCAATATGCATGGATAATACCTTTTCTTCCGTTTCCAGTTACTATGTCAATGGGATTTGGACTTCTGCTTATTCCGACAGCAACAAAAAGTATTCGTCGTATGTGGGCTTTTCCGAGTGTTTTGATGCTAAGTATAGCTATGGTGTTTTCAGCCAATTTAGCGATTCAGCAAATAAATGGAAGTTTTATCTATCAATATCTATGGTCTTGGACCATTAATAATGATTTTTCTTTAGAATTCGGACACTTGATTGATTCACTTACTTCTATTATGTCAATATTAATTACTACTGTTGGAATCATGGTTTTTATTTATAGTGACAATTATATGTCTCACGATCAAGGATATTTGAGATTTTTTGCTTATATGAGTTTTTTCAATACTTCTATGTTGGGATTAGTTACTAGTTCCAATTTGATACAAATTTATATTTTTTGGGAACTCGTAGGAATGTGTTCGTATTTATTAATAGGTTTTTGGTTCACGCGACCAATTGCAGCAAGTGCTTGTCAAAAGGCTTTTGTAACAAATCGTATAGGGGACTTTGGTTTATTATTAGGAATTTTAGGTCTTTATTGGATAACTGGTAGTTTCGAATTTCGGGATTTGTTCGAAATAGTTAATAATTTGATTCATAATAATGGAGTCAATTCTTTATTTGTTACTCTGTGTGCCTCTTTTTTATTCGTCGGTGCAATTGCGAAATCTGCACAATTCCCCCTTCACATATGGTTACCTGATGCGATGGAAGGACCCACTCCCATTTCAGCTCTTATACACGCAGCTACTATGGTAGCTGCAGGCATTTTTCTTGTAGCTCGGTTTCTTCCTCTTTTCATAGTTATACCTTACATAATGCATTTTATTTCTTTAATAGGTATAATAACAGTCCTATTAGGAGCTACTTTGGCTCTTGCTCAACAAGACATTAAAAGAAGTTTAGCTTATTCTACAATGTCTCAATTGGGTTATATTATGTTAGCTCTAGGTATAGGTTCTTATCGAGCTGCTTTATTCCATTTGATCACTCATGCCTATTCGAAAGCTTTATTGTTTTTGGGATCCGGATCCATTATTCATTCAATGGAACCTATTGTTGGATATTCACCAGAGAAAAGTCAGAATATGGTTCTTATGGGTGGTTTGACAAGATATGTTCCAATTACGAGAATTACTTTTTTATTAGGTACACTTTCTCTTTGTGGTATTCCACCTCTTGCTTGTTTTTGGTCTAAAGATGAAATTCTTAAGGATAGTTGGTTATATTCACCAATTTTCGCAATAATAGCTTCCTTTACAGCAGGATTAACCGCATTTTATATGTTTCGGATGTATTTACTGACTTTTGATGGATATTTGCGCGTTCATTTTCAAAATTACAGTAGCACAAAAAAGAATTCCCTTTATTCAATATCCCTATGGGGAAAAGAAGCACCTATAGTAGTCAATAAAAATTTACTTTTACCAAAAATGAATAATAGCGTATCCTTTTTTTCAAAGGATACATATAAAATTGATGAAAATGGAAGAAATGGGATACGATATTTTAGTACTTATTTTAGAAATAAATACACTTCTACTTATCCTCACGAATCAGACAATACTATGCTATTTCCTTTGCTTTTATTAGTACTGTTTACTTTATTCATTGGATCAATAGGAATTGATTTTTCTCAAGGAGAAATCAATTTTGATATATTATCAAAATTGTTAATTCCATCTACAAAATTTTTCCACCCAAATTCGAATGATTCCCCAGATTGGGATGATTTTTTGACAAATGCAGTTTTTTCAGTAAGTATAGCAGCTTTTGGACTATTAATATCATCCATTTTATATGGATCTGTTTATTCATCTCTCCAGAATTTGGACTTGATTAATTCATTTGTAAAGGCGAGTCCGAAGAGAATTTTTTTGGACCAAATAAAAAATTTGATATACAATTGGTCATATAATCGTGGTTACATAGATATTTTTTATACTAAGATTTTCACTGTGGGTATAAGAAGATTAGCTGAACTAATTCAGTTTTTTGATAGACATATAATTGATGGTATTACAAATGGGGTC